GTACAAGAACCAGCACGGATGGTAGTGATTTAACTAATTTAACTATAAGAGAAAGTTCTAATGATCTGGATGTAACTCAAAAATACAGGCATCTGTGGGTTCAATGTGAAAATTGTTATGGATTAAATTATAAGAAATTTTTTAAATCAAAAATGAATCTTTGTGAACAATGTGGATATCATTTGAAAATGAGTAGTTCAGATAGAATCGAACTTTTGATCGATCCGGGTACTTGGGATCCTATGGATGAAGACATGGTTTCTCTGGATCCCATTGAATTTCATTCGGAGGAGGAGCCTTATAAAGATCGTGTCGATTCTTATCAAAGAAAGACAGGATTAACTGAGGCCGTTCAAACAGGCATAGGCCAACTAAACAGTATTCCCGTAGCAATCGGGGTTATGGATTTTCAGTTTATGGGGGGTAGTATGGGATCCGTGGTCGGGGAGAAAATCACCCGTTTGATTGAGTACGCTACTAAAAAATTTCTACCTCTTATTATAGTGTGTGCTTCCGGGGGGGCACGCATGCAAGAAGGAAGTTTGAGCTTGATGCAAATGGCTAAAATATCTTCTGCTTTATATGATTATCAATCAAATAAAAAGTTATTCTATGTACCAATCCTTACATCTCCTACTACAGGTGGGGTGACTGCTAGTTTTGGTATGTTGGGGGATATCATTATTGCCGAACCCAATGCCTACATTGCATTTGCGGGTAAAAGAGTAATTGAACAAACATTGAATAAAACAGTACCTGAAGGTTCACAAGCGGCTGAATATTTATTCCAGAAGGGCTTATTCGATCTAATCGTACCACGTAATCCTTTAAAAAGCGTTCTGAGTGAGTTATTTCAGCTCCACGCTTTCTTTCCTTTGAATCAAAATTCAATTAAAGAGCATTAAGTTCCATTTTTTGATTTGTAGCAAACAAGTAGTTAGTTTATCGGAATCCAAGTAAAAAAAAGACGAACGGGGTTTCTTTGTTGACATAAGATCTAATTGTAGAAAGAATCAAAAGTTAAAGTTGCGCATAACTCTTTTTTCTATATTTATATTCCTGATTACTAATTAAAAAGCCTCTATCAACAAGATAAAAGAGTGAATTCTTCTTTTCGTGAAATTAGGAAAATAAAAAAAATTTCCTCTTCCCGTGTTACGTACGTATATATAATTCAAATATAGAAAATGAAAATATAGATATAGAGTTTTTCTCTTTCTATATCTCCCGCGAATCCCATTTTGATTAAGAATCCCTTTTGGATTGGATTCTAACGAATCTTTCGATAATTTGTAAGAAACTTTTTCTTTATTAAATTATTAGAAGACAAGAGCCAAAGACGAAGAAAAAAAGAATATAATAATAAAGGCGATTATCATATATATCTTTTACATATCTTTTCTATAGAAAGATGAATAAGTCCATTATATACTCACTTAGATATATACTTAGATCTATACTAATTAAAATTCGAATTTCAGAAATATTAAAATAGTAATTAATAATAAAATTATTAATTATAATTATTATAAGAAATCTTTATAAATAAAAATAACAGGTACAAATAGTAAATCGAGGTATCCATTCTATGACAACTTTCGACTTTCCCTCTGTGTTGGTGCCTTTAGTAGGCCTAGTATTTCCGGCAATGGCAATGGCTTCTTTATCTCTTCATGTTCAAAAGAATAAGACTGTTTAGATCTGATGGGCCCAACTCTCATCCATTTTTTTTAAAACTTAGACTTGTATCATAACACAGATTTTTATTTAGTGGAATATGGTATAACATGCGGTTTCCGCCGAACATAAAGGAGAGGCTCTTATGCTTATGCCTGTAGAAAGATGATATATGGGTAAAGGAATTCTATCTATTTGAAAATATATCAGGATCGACGGATGGCTGAAATGTAAAGTCGGTCTATCTATATGTATATCGATGGGATCATACGAAGGGTATGTTATTATTTGAAATCTAACCAATTTGATGAATTACTCTTAAAGGTTCACAGCAAACTAGTACTAGTTGATGAGAGTTACTTCGGAAACAAAAAGAGTAAAGTCTGGGGTATTTTCTTAATTCCAATAAAACGAAACCGGATCAAGTATGAGTTGTCGATCAGAACATATATGGATAGAACCTATAACGGGGTCTCGAAAAACAAGTAATTTCTGCTGGGCCGTTATCCTTTTTTTAGGGTCATTAGGATTCTTATTGGTTGGAACTTCCAGTTATCTTGGTAGAAACTTGATATCTTTATTTCCGTCTCAGCAAATCCTTTTTTTTCCACAGGGGATCGTGATGTCTTTCTATGGAATCGCGGGTCTCTTTATTAGCTCCTATTTGTGGTGCACACTTTCGTTGAATGTAGGGGGTGGTTATGATCGATTTGATAGAAAAGAAGGAATGGTGTGTATTTTTCGTTGGGGATTTCCTGGAAAAAATCGTCGCATCTTCCTCCGATTCCTTATAAAAGATATTCAGTCTGTCAGAATAGAAGTT